TAGTAAATCTGAAAAAAGTTAATTATCAATAACTAAATTTTACTTTTTTTTCTAAACTATATAAAATTGTAAATTTTTAATATTAAATTTAGAGTAAAGAAATTATTTTGTTTAAAGTTAGCAGCTTTAAAATTTTTCTTATTTTTAGGGTAAATTCAAAGGATTATGAGTCCTTTAGCTTAAATAATAGCTTATCCCTAAAAAGAATTAATATAAATACATTAATTAATACTGTCATATTTTTTATAATGCTAAAATTTTCTTTTTCTCATTTAGATACAAATAAGTGATTTAAAAAAAATATAAAAAAAATTATAGAGAATAATAATATAAATATAATTATTATTAATAAAAGGTATTTTGATAAGTTAAATATTTTTAAAAAAAAAATAATTTTAATTTTTATCAAAAATATTAAAGTGGGAGGAAAAGAGATTATATTTAATATAATAAAAAGAAAAAACATTTTAAATCTTAATATATTAAAAAAATTTCTTCTATTTTTTCTTATTAATTCTTTTAAGAAATATAAATTAATAATAAAATATATTATTAAGTAAATTAATAAAAACATTTTGTTAAAAAATGTTATTAAGATGATTCATCTTAATGAGTTTAATGAAATAATTGAGTATAAATACTTATTATTAAAAGCATTAAACAAAAAAAACGTAGTTATAAATAGATTCAAAATGATTATTATTGACCATGAGTTACATATATATATGTACGCCAAATTAAGTGGGATAATCTTTTGAAAGTTTATAACTATATATAAAATTTTTCAATTTAAAAAAATTGAAATTTTTAATAGTCAATTGTGTATAGGGGGAACCCCTATTTTTACTAAAATAAATAAATTCATTAAAAATAAATTATTAATTATATATATATATAATATAAAAATTGATCTAATTTCTTGAATAATAAAATAAATAATATTTATCTCTTTATTACTATTAATTTTATTTAATAAAATATAGAATATTATAGATCTTAATTCTATATAAAATCAAATTATTAATATATTACTATAAAGAAATACTATTAGAATAAATATTATATAAAATGTAAATATTAGAAATAATATTCTAAATAAATTATTTTACTTTGAAAGTAAATAGTTTAGTATAACTTAAATTTAGATAAATATATTAAATAAATATAAATATTAGTATAAGAATAAGAATTAATTTATAATTTATATTAAATGATTTAACTATAATTTTATTTTTTATTAAAAAATAAAAGTTTAGAGATAATTTCTCTATTCATAATTCAATTATTTCTAATTTGTAGTTTAATACTTTTATAGGTCCTATAAATATAATGAAATTTAAATATAATATTGAGTTAATAAATAAAAATTTATTTTTATATATTTTAAAATTAATTAATATAGAAAATACATAAAAAAATACTATTCATAAATTTATTATATTTATAGATAATATAATTTCTATACAGCTTTTACTAAAAATTATTGAAAAAATATTTATAATAAAAAACGATACTTTATAGTTTTTTGATTTAATTGTAATATTTTCTTTTTTAAAAAAGTTATTATTATTAAAGAAAAAGATTATTTTTAATCTATAATTTATAGTCAAAAATCTATTAACTAAAAAAATTATTAATTTAATGTTTATTAATATTCCTCTCTCTAGCTGTAGTAATATTTTTTCTTTAATGAAAAAAGAAGAAAAAAATGAAAGGTTTATTAAATTAAAACATGACATCTTAAAAGATAATAGGTATATACTTTCCATGCTTGTGTTTTTTATATTAAATTTTAATTGACTTGAAAAATTTGTTTTTATTATAATTCCCATATTAATAAATATTAATGATTTAAATAAAGCGTGGTTACATATATAGATAAATGCTATTACTTTAAAGTTATTTAATAAAAAAAAAAAAATTAATCTAATCTGTCTTAAAGTTGAAAGAGCAATTATTTTTTTTATGTCTTTTTCTATTAAGGCTATTATTCCTCTCACAAATATGGATATTATACATAAATTTATAAAAAAATTTAAGTTTATTTTTATAAAAAAGTTGTTTATTAGACGAAAAGTGATGAACAGTCCTGCTGTCACTAAGGTGGATCTATGCACTATTGCTGAAATAGGGGTAGGAGCAGATATAGCTATAGGTAATCAAGCTATAAATGGAAATTGGGCTCTTTTTGTTAATATTGCTAAAATTAAAAAAAATATTATTTTTGTTTTTTCTTCATTTATTTCTATGAAAATTATTGATAAAATTAGTAGTGAATCACCTATTTTATTATTAATAAAAGTCTTTATGGCTCTTTTTCATCTTTCATAATTATTATAATAAAAAATTAGGTAAAATGAACTTATTCCTAATCCTTCTCACCCTACAATTATTGTTCATAAATTAAAAGAATATACAAGTAAAAATATGGAAAAAATAAATATTTTTGTTATAAAAAAAAATTTTTTTAAATTTAAGTTAAAAAATATATAAATATTCATAAAGTTAATAACATTAATTACTACAATTAAAATAATTAAGGAGTACCCTATTGAGTACACATCTAAAACAAATGTAATGTTTTTATTAAAATTAAAAAATATTTCATTTAAAATAATGATACTTTGTGAATTCGAAAAAAAAAAAATATTTATTATTACACATATTAATATTATATATAATATTAATAAAATTTTAAATAAATTAATAATAATTATTGAAAAATTTCTTTAAATTCACAATTTAATATTTTTTTTAAACTATTTCAATTATATTAAAAATATTAATATAAGGTGTTCTATATATAGAATTAAATTTCTTGTTTTTACTTGATTTATTTTGAAAAATTTATTTAATTTGCTTATTCTAAAATTTTTTAAAATAATTAGATTAAATATGATTGATATAAATATAATTATTATTAATATAATAAACATTTTTTTTCTAAAATTTATTAAAGAAAAATATATTAATATTTCAGAAAAAAAAGTTATTATAGGAGGTATAGATATATTTGCAAATATCGTAATAAAAATAATTATAAATAGTATATTTCTATTTAATATAAAATTTTTATTAATTATTATTCTTCGTGATAAAGTTATTTCATAAGTTATCCCTATTATAAAAAATATTAAAGAAGAGCTTAGAGCGTGTCTAATTATTATAATAATAAATATTTTTTCAGTAAAAAGTCTATTTCTGATAAGCATTAAAACTATTCCATTTATGTGAATGATAGAAGAATAAGCAAATACTATTTTTAAATCTATTATTATTAATATATTTATAGATATAAATAAAATTGTAATTAATCTTCAGAAATAAAAAAAATTTATTTTTTTATTTATATAAATAATTATTAATCCATATCCTCCTAACTTTAATAATAAGCTTGCTAAAATTATTGAGTCATAAAAATTTGCTTCTACGTGTGCTTTAGGTAATCATAAATGAAAAAATATTATAGGAATTTTAATTATAAAACCAATTAAAAAAATATATATTATAATTTTCTCGTTTAAAAAAAATAATATGATTAATATTGGGAATGTTCTTATCCCTATAAATATGAATATGTAAATTCTTGCTTTTAAACGTTGATTAGAAAAACTTGAAAAGAAAATCAAAGAAAAAATTATTAAAGAAATTAATTCAAAAACCACATAAAATTGTATTATATTTTTAGTGTAAAAGAATACTAGTAATATAATCATTAATATTAATGTAACTTTTTTTTTTAAAAAAAAAAAATAATTATTTATTTTTTCTTTTATTCTGAAAAAAATTATTTTTATTAAAAAAAAAGTTAAATATATCATTATAAAGTTTAAGTAGTTTTCATAATTAATAAAATAAGTTCATGTTAAAAAAAATATGATCACTAAGTTACTATTATAAATATAAAGAATTATAAACGACATATATTTTTAAATTTTTTTGTTTTTTAAATATTATTCTTTTTAAAAAAAATACTATTATTATTAATAAAAAGCAAAAGAATATTATAAATATATTATTTATAAGAGATAATGTTACTATAAAGGATTCTATTATATAATTAAAATTATATAAAAAAAAAATGAAAATTATAAAAATTATTTTTTTTTTGTTTATGAAATTAAATTTTAAAGTGGAGCATACTATGGATAAAAAGATTATTATTCCTCCTACTATAAATAGTATAAGAAGAATTATTATTCACTTATCATTATTTATATATATAAAGTTTATTATCAAAATAATTATAAAAAAAGAAAAATTTACTACTAAATTTATTGGATTAAAGTTTATTATCATTAAAAGTATAAAAAAAACGATTTTTAAGTTTATTTAAAAAATAATTTTGCAAATTATTATGTTTCTTAAAGTTAAAAATTTATTTTGAAAATAAATTTATTTAAAAACTTTTATAATAAGGTTATAATAAAAATTATTATGAATCCAAAAGTTAAAGATATTTCTGTAAAAGGGTATTCAATTAATTTATACCCTAAATTTGTTAAAATAACAAAAGATATTAATAAAATTAAAATCGAAATTTTTTTTAAAAAAAAAAACTTTGAGTAAAATGATTTATTTATTATTAAAAAAAAAAATACTAAAAATAGAATTAAAAGTCTTAAAATTCCTCCAATTTTTCTTGGAATTGATCGTAAAATTGCATATGCAAATATAAAATATCATTCAGGCTTAATATGTAAAGGAGTATTTAAAGGGTCTGCTGGAAAAAAATTTTCTTTTGCTATACTAAAATGAAAATCGATAAAAAATGATAAGATTAAAGAGTAAACTATTAAAGTTAAAACTAATGACATTACATCTTTAAATATAAATCTTTTATTAAAAAGAATTTTGTCTTTTATAGCAAAAATACCTGTTTGATTTGATGATCCTTTTTGGTGTAAAACAGCTAGATGAATTATAGATAATAATAAAATAATTAATGGAATTAAGAAGTGTAAAGAGAAAAATCGATTTAATGTTGGATTTTCTACAGAGAAACCTCCTCATACTCAAATAACAATTTTTTTTCCTAAAAAAGGAATGGAAGAAAAAATATTTGTGATTACTGTTGCTCCTCAAAATGATATTTGGCCCCAAGGTAAAACATATCCAATAAAGGCAGATATTATAATTAGTAAAAGTATTAAGTTTCCGGATATTCATATATCTTTTTTATTAAAAGATTTATTTATTATAGCTTTAAAAATATGTAAATATATAATAATAAAAATAATAGAAGAAAAGTGAGCATGAGTTATTTGAATAATTAATCCGTTTTTAATAATTTTTCTTAAAAAAATATATGAATTAAATGCTTCATTAATATTATTACAATAATTTATAGAAATAAAAATTCCTGAAATTGTTTGAATTAATATTCTTACCCCTAATATTGATCCAAAATTTCATATTAAGCTAATATTTGAAGGGGTTGGAGTTAAAATTACATTATCAATTAATTTTTTAATTATTTTTTTTGATAGGTATTTTTGTGTTGCAAACAAAATGTTGGTATTTTCCTCTATCAGTTTAAATATAAAAAGTTTTTGAAACTTTAAGTTTATTTTTCAAAAAAGCAAATTGCGTAAAATTTAAAATTTTATATTATGAATAAACTCATTTTTGAAAATAATTATTTTTGAGATTATGCTTTTACTTTTTATATTATTTAGTATTATAATAATTACTTTAATAGAACGAAAAGTTTTAGGTGTATTTAATTATCGTAAAAGTCCTAATTTTTTTTTTATAAATAGATTGTTTCAATCTTTAATAGATTTTATTAAGTTAATAACTAAAAAAGTTTTAAAGTTAAATTTTATTATAAAAAATTATTGGGTTATAATAATTTTCTTTGGAATTATAATATTTTTTTTTATTATATTAAATTACCCTTTTCTTAACAGAGTAACATATTTTTACATAAACTTTTTTTTCTTTTTTATAATTTATGCTCTTATAGCTTTTTTTTTCCTTTTATTAAGTTATAGTTCAAATAGATTTTTTTCAATGTTATCCATATACCGAGTTTTGGTACAAATTATAAGATATGAGGTAGGTTTAATTTTTATATTTTTTTTTCCTTTAATTTTAATAAATGTTTTTAACTTTTATTTTTATTATTTTTCTAGAAATTTAGTTTTTTTTTCTGTAGTGTACATTTATTTAATCATCTTAATTGCACTAAGAGAGATAAATCGTTTACCTTTTGATTTTTTGGAAAGCGAGACAGAATTAGTTTCTGGTTTTAATATTGAATATATATCTTCTTTATTTAGATTTATTTTTTTGGTTGAATATGGATTTTTTTTATATATAATAATAATTCTTAGATTTTTTTTTTTTTTAAATGATTTGTTTGTATTAATAATAATTTTTTTTGTTATTTGAACCCGTTCTTTTTTACCTCGTTTACGTTATGATAAAATATTATATTATTTTTGAAAGGAAATTATTATAATAATTATATTTTTATATTTATTTATTTTATTATTATAAGTTTATAAAATAAATTTTGTAAATTTATTTTTTTTAAAACTTATTAAGTATTTTCTTTTTCTTTTCAATTGGAAATTGAATATACGGGGGGTATTTAGAAAATTTAGAAACATATTCTTATATTTCTACTATGTTTCAACTTATTTCATTTTAAAATGAAAGTGATGGGCAATATGTACATAAAATAATTATTTCATTTTTTTTTAATAAAAAGAATTACTTTTAAATTCTTTTTTAATTTAATTTATATTTTGTGTCTAAATTTTTCTTTGGTTTAAATTATATCTTGACCTGTATATAAAAATTTTTTTTGTTTTATAAATAAATATTTTTTTTACGGAGATATATAAATTTATAACTAAAGTTTTTTTTATTGTGTACTTTCTATTAAAAATCAAGACCCTTTAATTAAAATATTTTACCGCCAAAAATTTCTAGTTTCACTTTATTAGTTTAATACTTTAAAGTAATTTTATTTGGGTATCTAATCCAATTAATTTGTTTTTAATTATTAACTCTTTTAATTAATATTATATTTATATTTTACTATAATATACATACATAAATTTTTTATTTAGTTTTTTTTTTGATTTAATTTAAATTAATCGTTTAACCGCTTTTTGCTGGCACGCTATTAAAAAATATTTTATTAATTTACTTTATTTTTTAACTTTTTTTATTATTAATTTATTATGTTTATATATAATTCATTTTTATTTAATTATAAAAAAATTTTTGATTTTTTTGTGAATTTATTGTAAATAAATTTTTATTATCAAATATTTTATGACAAATATAAATTCTTTATGAATACAAAGATTTAATAATTTTATTATGAAAAATATGGATATATTTAATTGTTCTATTACTAATTTAATTATTTTTTTAAGAGTTTTTTTAAGAGTTTTAATTTTTTTTTGTTTATTAAATTTAAATTCTATAGTTTTTTGTAATGAAAGAAATGAACTAGAGTTATTTTGAACTATTATTCCTGCTTTGATTATTATAATTATTTCTTTACCTTCGATATTTTTATTATATTGTTATGAGGAAAATAAATTTACTTTTTTAGATGTAAAAGTTATGGGTAACCAATGATATTGAACTTATGAGTATCCAAATTTTGTTTTAATTGAAAGTTATATTAAGAGAAGAAATATTATTCGTTGCCTTAATACAAATAATTCTTTGTTAATTCCTAGAAATAAGTTTATTCGTTTATTGTTATCTTCTAATGATGTTTTACATTCTTGAAGAGTACCTAGATTAATAAGAAAAATAGATGCTGTTCCTGGACGTTTAAATATAATTTTTTTAAATTGTAATAAAAGTATACTTTTAAAAGGTCAATGTTCTGAAATTTGTGGTATTAATCATAGATTTATACCCATTAGTGTAATATCATTAAATTTAAATAAATTTAAATTTTCGTCAAATGGCTGATTAAAGCGATAACTTCTTAAGTTATTTATAGAATTTTTCTTTTGATGATTGTACCAACTTTCGCCTATAAATTGAATTTATTATTTATTATTTATAATTTTTTTATTTTTTTACTTATATTTAATTTTATTTTCTTTAGAAAATTTTATTTTTTCAGTTAAATTAATAAAAAAAATTTATGTTAAATAATTTATTTTCCTCCTTTGATGTAAAAAATTTTATCTTTTTATCTTTTTTTTTTTTAAACTTATATTACTTTATTTTTTTTTCTTTTTTAAGTAAATTAAATAGTTTTTTTTTCTCTTTAAAAATGTTTTTTTTTTTTTTAAGCAAAAACGTTTGTTCTAACTCTTTCTTTAAAATAATTTTTTTAATAATTTTTTTTTTAAATTTGTTTAGATTAAATTTTTATAGTTTTGGGCTTACAAGTCAAATTAGTTTAAATATTTTTTTGATTTTTTCTTTATGATTTCCTTTACTAATATTAAGTTTTTCAAAATTTAATAATTCTTTTTTAATTCATTTATTACCTTTAAATACTAATACTTTTTTGATTCCTATAATTGTTTTAATTGAATTTATAAGTTTTTTTATTCGTCCTTTAACTTTGTTTTTACGTTTATCAATTAATATGGTTGCAGGTCATGTTTTAGTATCTTTATTAAGTTTGATAATTTTAAATAATAGAATATTTTTTTTCTTCTTGATGTATTTTTATATATTAATAAAATTTTTAGTAAGTTTTATTCAGTCTTATATTATTATTGTTTTATTAAACTTATATCTTGAAGAAATTTATGACGATTAGAAATTTATTATTAGTAAATTTAAGTTATGGTCCTTTAATATTCACTTTTATAATTTTTTTTTTTATTAATACAATAAATAATTATTTTTGGATAATTAATTCTTTTATTTATATTTTTTTTTCTTTATTTATATTATTTTATTTTTTATTGCAATTTTTTTTTATATTAAATATTCACAATTTTTTTATAGGTTTTTTTATAAAAAAAAAAAATAATATTTTAATTAATGGATTTATACTTTTTATCATTTCTGAAAGAATAGTTTTTGTTTCTCTATTTTGAAGTTATTTTCATAATGCTTTTAGTCCAAATATGTTTATAGGTAATTTTTGGCCCCCTAAAGGATTAATTAGAGCTAATCCAACTAGAATAATTATTTTTGGTACTTCTATTTTGTTAAGTTCTAGATTAATCATTATGATTAGTCATAATAATTTAGTTAATAAAAATTTTAAGACTAAAAGTTTATTATATTTAATATTATGTATTATTATAGGAATATTGTTTATTGATATACAAATTTTAGAAATAAGAAATTATTTTATAAAATTGAACTTTAACTTTAATGATAGTATTTTTAGTTCTTCTTTTTTATTCACTACTTCTTTACATGCTTCTCACGTTATTTTAGGTATATTTGGTCTTTCTTTAATATTTTTTTTTCTTTATTATTATAATTTAACTTTATCTTTTTTTTTAAGTTATGAGTTCAGAGTTTGATATTGACATTTTGTTGACTATATTTGAATTGGAGTTTTTTCTTTATTTTATTATTTTAATGTATAAACTCTTTAAAAAAATTACATTGAAGATGTAATATTTTGTTGGAGTACAGATTAAAGAATTAATTTGGATTTAGTTTTTAAAAAAAATCTGAATATATTTTTTTATTTTCATTTTTTTCTTCTTTTTTATATGTTTTTTAAATAATATTTTTTTACTAATAATTGTTTTAGATTTATTAATAATTTTTTTATGTTTATTAGTTTACATTGATTTAGTAAATTTTTTTTTTTTATTTTTAATTATCTTAAGTGTTATTAGAGCAGTGATAGGTGTTATTATAATTATTTTAAATTCGCGTTTTAAATCTAATTTTAAATCAAATCTTTATAATACATAGTCTTTTGATTTATCTTTTTTTGATTCGAAATCAAAAATTTTATGTATCAAAAAATATATTATTTTTAAGATTTTCCTTTCGTACTATTCTTAATTTTATTTTTTTTAGATAAGATCCAATCTGGTTTTCACCGATTTGAACTCAGTTCAAGTTATATTTTTATAGTCGAACAGACTAACTAAAAAAATTTATTGCAATTTTTAGTTTTATAAAACCAACATCGAGGTAATAATTTTTTAATAAATTTGTTCTTTAATTAAATTTTATCCTGTTATCCCTAGAGTATCTTTTTATTTAATCTAATTAAAAGTTCTTTTCAAAAAATTATTTAATAATAAAATTAATTTTTCTCCCAAAAAACTTTTTTAAAAGAAAGATTCTTAGGGTCTTTCCGTCTAAAAAAAAGTATTAATATTTTCATTAATAATAAAATTTCAATTTTAAATAAACATTTAATTTAAATTTTTTTTTATCCTTTCATTCAAGTTTCTAATTAAAAAACAAGTGATTATGCTACCTTAGCGATAATTCGGCTATTTAATTTATCATTGAGCAGAATTTATAACAAAGATTTGTTAATGATATTTTGTTAAAAATTAAAAAATTTAATTTAAAATAAAGTTTTTTTTTTTAATTAAATTATTTATTAAATTATTCGTTTTTTTTAATCTACTAATAAAATTATTTTATTTTTTAAAATAATTATTTTATTTTTAAAAAAAACTTAATTTTTTTATTTTTTTTTATAAATAATTAAATTAATTTAAAATTTAAATTTAATTAAATTTTAAAGGTTAAATGTTTTAGCTTTACTAAAATAATTTTTAAAATAACTAGTTAAATTATTGCTTTATATAACATAAATAAAACTATTATAATTCAACAATTTAAATAAATTTTATTTTAATTAATTTTCGAGATTATAAATATTTATCTTTAATTTAAATTTTTCCTTATACAAAAGGTATAAATAAGCAAAAAATTGTATTTTTATTTGAAATATTAATAAATTTTAATGATTGAATTTATAATTTTTATTCTGTTGTAAAAGATTTTCACTCTTTAATTTTTAGTTTACAGAATTTTTCATTTTTTTCTTTAAGTTCTAAACCTAATGTATTTATATACTTTAATGAAAAGATAAGTGTATTTAAATTGTCAATTTATTTTTTCTTTTGGATTATCTTATTTTTTTTTAAAAGGAAATTTTTTTCTACTTTTTGTTAACAACAAAACGCTTAAAGCTTCTTTTAAATTTTATAAATCAGTTTAGTCTTAAACTAAATCATTCGAATACTATAATAATAATCATAGAAAAAATAAATATATTTAAAATAATTAAAAAATTTACTTCATAGAAAACTATTAAACTTATCATAAAAATTTCCAAATCCAAAATTAGGAATAAAATTAGATAAATAAATATGTTTATAGAAAAAAAAAATCGTGAAAATGTCATGTTTATAAATCCACATTCATATATAGATGAAAATCTAAAGTTTAAAATTATTTCATTTTTATAAAATAAACTATAAATTATTATAAAAATTAATGTTAAAAATAGTATTAAAAAAATTAATTTTATAATAAAATTACTTTTTAATTTTGAAAACTAAAATGGGATATTTATATTATTTATTTATAAACACTAAATTATACTCTATTATAGTATGGTTTTTGATTGGAGAAAATCATAAAAATTCTATATTATTAAGATTTCTTTCAAATATTAATATTAATTTATTTATTATAAATCTTTCTATAAAAATAAATATTATAATAATAATTGAGAAAAAAGTTATTATAGAACCTATAGAGGATATTATATTTCATATATATATTGCATCATTAAAATCTGAATATCGTCGGGGTATCCCTATTAACCCTAAAAAGTGTTGAGGAAAAAAGGTAATATTTACTCCTATTATTCTAGTTCAAAAATGAATTTTTATTATATTATTATTGAAATATATATTATATATTAATGGAACTCATAAAAATAATCCTCTAAAAATAGCGAATACTGCTCCTATAGACAAAACATAATGAAAATGAGCTACAATATAATAAGTATCATGTAAATTAATATCTAAACAGGAATTTGATGCTACAATTCCCGTAAATCCTCCAATAGAAAATATAATTAAGAAACCTATGGCTCAAAATATGGATACATTAAAATTAATATGTGAGTTTATTAAAGTAGTAAACCAACTAAAAATTTTAATTCCAGTTGGGATAGCAATAATTATTGTAGCAGCTGTAAAATAAGCTCGAGTGTCTACATCTATTCCTACTGTAAATATATGATGTGCTCATACAATAAACCCTAATAAACCAATTGATATTATAGCAAATATTATACCAATTTTTCCAAATACTTCTTTTTTCCCTAAATTATATCTAATAATATGTGAAATTATCCCAAATCCTGGTAAAATTAAAATATATACTTCAGGGTGCCCAAAAAATCAAAATAAGTGTTGGTAAAGAATTGGGTCTCCTCCTCCTCTAGGATCAAAAAAAGAAGTGTTAAAATTTCGATCTATTAAAATTATAGTAATAGCTCCTGCTAATACAGGTAAAGCCAAAATTAATAAAAAAGTAGTGATTATAATTGATAAAGTAAATAATGATAAATTATTTATAATATAGTTTTTATTTTTTATTATTAGAATAGTTGAAATAAAATTAATTGAACTTGCAATTGAAGAAATTCCTGCTATATGTAAGGAGAAGATTATTATTTCAATTGAAGAAGACATAAAATATTGAATAGAGGTTAAGGGAGGATATATTGTTCACCCTACCCCGTTTATTACTCCTTTTATAGATGAACTAATTATTAAAATTAAAGAAGGTAATAATAATCAAAATCTTATATTGTTTATTCGTGGAAAACATAAATCTATTGTATTAATTATAATTGGAATAAGTCAGTTTCCGAATCCTCCAATTATAGCGGGTATAACTATAAAAAAAATTATAATTATAGCGTGTGTAGTAACTATAGAGTTATAAATAAAATCATTTTGAATTAAAGAACCTGGTGATATAAGTTCTATACGAATAATTAAACTTATAGAGGTACCTATTAACCCTGAAAATAGACTAAATATAAAATATATAGTTCCGATATTTTTATGATTAGTTGATATAAATCATTTGAT